AAAACTTTTTTTAAAAAAGAAAATTTCTAGGGATTGAATTTTAATTTATTAGATAAATTTGATTAAGTATCTTTATTTAGTAAAAAAATTTATTTTAAAAAAGAGTCGAGAAAAAGTTCAAGAATTATTTATTAATGGGGGATTTAATACAATAGGTTTGAAGAACATGGGATTTTTTATAATAAATATTTAATATATTATTAATAAAGTATAAATTGGTTTTATATACTTATAAATATAATTTTTCTAAAATTGATATTTACGTGTAAAACTAATCATATAGATTATTATTATAATAGATATATAATCCTTTACTCGTATATGTTTCAGAGTTTAATAGATAAAGTGGAATAAAAAGAAAAAAGAAAAAAAAATTAAATAATTTTAAATTTATTAATAAAAAATTTATAATTATATAGAGATTCAATTTATCATATTAATTTAAATTTTTATATAATAATTTAATGTTTTACTTAAACTTTATTATATATATATATTATTATTGTTATTATTATTAATATATTAAATATTTATTAAAAAAAAAAAAAAAAAAAATAAATAAATAAATAAATTATAATCATTTATATATCTTTATAAATGATTAATATATAATTAAACAATAATTTAGGGGTGGATAGTTAAAATAGAAGAAAGTTTAATTATTTATAGGAGTTTAAAAGGTTAGGGGTAATTAAATTCTTAAGGGGTAAGAATTTAATTAAAAAAAAAAACCGGAAAAATGAAAAAAAAGTTTTAATAAGTTGGGGTAGAAAAAAAAATAATTATGGAGTTTTCATTTAGGAGTATTGGGGTATAATTTTTAAATGAAAAAGGCATTCAAATTTAGGGGTTAATCATGTTTAATATTTCATTGAGGGGGTAAATGATGAAATTTAAGGAGCTGAGTGTTGATTAGATTAATTTATATTTAAAATTCAATTTTTTGATGAAAATGTCTTATTTTTTTTGGGTACTTTTTTGTGTGCGGGGAGTGAATTTTGAAATTAACTTGATTCCATTTAAGAAAAAAACACGAATTCACAAAAATGCAAAAAGTTTTTCTTTACTAAAACCGTACATTTTGTCAAATTTAATTTAAAATTGTTATAATAAAAATTTTTAGTAAAAATAGAATTTCCTTGAAGGGGTAAAATACAAGGAAAAGTTAAAAATGGTTAATGAAAATTAAATACAAGTAGATTCTTAAATTATAAAGAAATTTTTAAATTTATAACTAATATTCATTGAGCTATAAAAATTTTCATTTAGTTAACAGCTAATTTTGAAAAATAGGGGTTTTTAGTACTTAATAAATGGGATGTAGTAGATTAAAAATTTGAAAAAGTCTTATCTAGTACTCAAGCATTTTTCTAAAAAAAGTTTTTAGAAAAAGTCGCTTGAGTAAGTCAGGAAGTGGACTTAGATTAGTTCGCGAGATTAAAACAGATTATTAGAGGTAGTGGATATATAATTTTTTAATAAGTTAAAGAAAAAATGATATTGTCAAAAATTTTTTGTTTAAAGGAGTTTTGGCTTATAGAAAAATTGAAATTTTTAGATTATTGGTTGGGGTATAAAGTTTTATTCTAGCTTAAAATATTAATAATTTTTTCTTGTACATGTAAGTTTATGCGTTTTTGAATAAATTAAAAAAAAGCAGTACTTAATTTTAAAAATTTAAGAAATTATGATTTAGGAATAAATTATAGGCTTAACAAAATTTGTGCCAGCAGTTGCGGTTAGACAAATAAGTCAATTAATATATATTAATTAGTAGTTAAAAATATGTATTAAAATTTAATTAAAGCTATTAGGTGAAATTAGAGCTTTAAATAAATTTATTATTTTAGTTTTGAAGCTATGAAATTTATTTATAAACTAGGATTAGATACCCTATTATTTTAAATGTAAAAATTTATATTAGGTTAATAATAGCTAAGATCTTGAAAACAAAAGATTTTGGCGGTATTTTAGTCTTTTCAGAGGAACCTGTCCTATAATTGATAGTCCACGATTGATTATACTTTTTCTATATGTTTGTATATCGTTGTAGTTGAGTGTTTTAGAAGAAAAAATAACATTCAAGAGTTTTATTAAAAAGGAAATCAAATCAAGATGCAGTTGATGGTAAAGAAGAGATGGGTTACATTAAATTTATTTATATGGTTTAGAGGGATAATTTCTTTTATTAAAGCGGATTTGAAAGTAATTAAAAATATTTATTTTTTTTGATTAAGCCCTAAAATATGCACATATCGCCCGTCGCTTTCACTTAAGGTGAAATAAGTCGTAACAGAGTAGATGTACTGGAAAGTGTATCTAGAAAGCTCAAATTTGAGCTTGAGAGAAAGCATTTTATTTACATTAAAAAGTTATCGTGCGATTCGATAAATTTGAGTTAAAAAATTTATTTTGAATATAATTTAGATAATTTTAATAAAAATAATTTTGGTTTTATTAATTTTGTGAATCAATTAATTTAATTATAGTTTATTAGTACTGTGGAGGAAAGTTTAAGGAAAATTTTTCAAATAAAAATAAGAATGATTATTTTTCAGTACCTTGTGTATCAGGGTTTAATTAATAAAAGTTAATTATTTATTTTTCCCGAATTAAATAGAGCTAATAAATTATAGATTTTACTGTTAAATAAGTATTTAAAATAATTTTTTTGAAATGAAACGTTATTCGTTATTTAATATATCTGGTTTTCTAAGAAATGAATTTAATTCTTTTATATAATTTTATTTTTCTTATGATTGATTAATAATTAAATATGAAATATATTTAATGGGATAAGCTTTTAAATAGATTATTAAAAATTTTTTATTTTATATATAAATTGTAGAATTAGAAGTATTCATCAATTATGAGTGTGTTAAAATTCATTTATATAAAATTTAATTTTTAAATTTTTAATTTTTTTATTAGAATATAAATAAAATTTTATTATTTTAGAAATAATGTTAAAATTAGTATAATAAATAGTAATAATTTTAAAGTTGTTAGGTAATAATAAGGAATTCGGCAAAAATGTTTTTCGCCTGTTTAATAAAAACATCGCCTTTAGATTATAATTTAAGGTTTGACCTGCCCAATGAGTGATTTAATGGCCGCGATATTCTGATCGTGCGAAGGTAGCATAATCATTAGTTTTTTAATTGAAAGCTAGAATGAATGGTTGGACGAGAAAGCTTCTGTCTCATTATTATTAAGTTAGAATTTTATTTTTGAGTTAAAAAGCTTAAATTTTTCTTAAAGACGAGAAGACCCTGTAGAGTTTTATATATAAATTTTATATTATTATATGGAATGTATTAATATTTAAAAATAGTATATTTGGTTGGGGTGACGGAAAAATTGATTAAACTTTTATTAAAATTAAATATTTATTTATAGATTTTTGATCCTAAAAATAGATTAAAAGAATAAATTACCTTAGGGATAACAGCGTAATTTTTTCTTAGAGTTCTTATCGATGAAAAAGATTGCGACCTCGATGTTGGATTAAAGTTAAATTTTGGTGTAGAAGCTAGAAATATTTAGTCTGTTCGACTATTAAAACTTTACATGATCTGAGTTTAAACCGGTGTAAGCCAGGTTGGTTTCTATCTTGAGTAGAATAAAATATTTTAGTACGAAAGGACCAAATATTTGATAAATTATCTTATCTAGAATAATATTAAATTATCTTGGCAGAATAGTGCGTTAGATTTAGAATCTATTTATGTAAATATTTACAGGTAATACTTGGTTATTAAGGATTTAATTCTTTTGGTTATTAGTTCTTTGTTATTAGTGATTTGTGTTTTAGTAGGTGTGGCTTTTTTAACTTTATTAGAACGAAAGATTTTAGGATATATCCAGATTCGAAAGGGCCCTAATAAGGTGGGTTTTATAGGAATTCCCCAACCTTTTAGAGATGCAATTAAATTATTTACTAAGGAACAAATCTATCCTTTAATATCAAATTATTTTATTTATTATATAGCTCCAGTTTTTAATTTATTTTTAGCTCTTATTTTATGAATATGTATTCCATTCTTAGGGGGTCTATTAAATTTTAGTTTAGGGATTTTATTTTTTTTGTGTTGTTCTAGATTAAGAGTTTATACAATTATAATTGCGGGTTGATCTTCAAATTCTAATTATTCATTATTAGGAAGTTTGCGATCAGTAGCTCAAACTATTTCTTATGAAGTAAGTTTGATTTTGGTTTTAATGCCTTTTTTAGTTTTGATTACTAGAATAAATTTTCTGGATTTTTATAAATATCAAAAGTTGATTTGAATATTTTTTATCAGAATTCCTTTAGCTTTAATTTGGTTTACTTCTTCTTTAGCTGAAACTAATCGTACACCTTTTGATTTTGCTGAGGGGGAATCAGAATTAGTTTCTGGTTTTAATGTTGAATATAGAGCTGGTGGATTTGCTTTAATTTTTATAGCAGAATATGCTAATATTCTTTTTATAAGAATGATATTTTCATTATTTTTTTTAGGAGGAGATTTTATATCCTTTTTCTTTTTTTTTAAGTTAGTTTTTATTTCATTTGTGTTTCTCTGGGTTCGAGGGACTTTACCTCGTTATCGTTATGATAAACTGATGTATTTGGCTTGAAAAAGTTTTCTTCCAATTTCATTGAATTTTTTAATCTTTTTTATTGGCTTAAAAATTTTAATCTATTCATTTCTAATTTTTTAATTAATAAAATTTAGTATGAAGTTAATAGAATAAAAATTCTATCTTATATTTTCAAAATATATGCTTATTCAAGCTCATTAACTAGTTTTTAAAAATTAAAAAGTCTCAGATTTTAAATATGATTGGATTAATAATAAAGTATATAAAATATACAATTGTTAGAATTTGCCCAACTGTAATATAAGGATCTTCTACAGGTCGGGCTCCAATTCAAGTTAATAGAAAAATTATTGATACAAATCTTCAAAATAAAATTTTATTAATTGGATAAAATTGTAAAGATTGGATTTTTTTTTTGTTTGAGAAGGGTATAGCAAATAGGATTGCAATAGATATAATTAGAGCAATTACTCCTCCAAGTTTATTAGGAATAGATCGTAAAATTGCATATGCGAAAAGAAAATATCATTCTGGTTGAATATGAACAGGAGTTTCAAGGGGATTAGCAGGATTAAAATTATCTGGATCACCTAATAAATTAGGTCTAATTAGAATTAATAAGGTTAATGCGAAGGTTATAATTAAAAATCCTAGTAGGTCCTTATATGTAAAATAAGGATGGAAGGGAATTTTATCAATATTTCTATTTAGTCCTAGAGGATTATTTGATCCTGTTTGATGAAGAAATAAAAGGTGAATAATTACAAATGCTAAGACTACAAATGGTAAGAGGAAATGGAGAGTGAAGAATCGTGTTAAAGTAGCTTTATCAACTGCGAATCCCCCTCATAATCATTGTACTAAATCAATTCCTAAATAAGGGACTGCTGAAAGAAGATTAGTAATAACTGTAGCCCCTCAAAATGATATTTGTCCTCAAGGGAGGACGTATCCTAAGAAAGCTGTTCCTATAGTAATAAAGAAGATTAAAACTCCAATTGATCATGTTATATGAAGATTATAAGATCTATAATATAATCCACGTCCAACATGGAGGTATAAACAAATAAAGAAGAATGAAGCTCCATTTGCGTGTAGTGTTCGGATTAATCAACCGTAATTAACATCTCGGCAGATGTGAATGACTGATGAAAAGGCTGTTGTAATGTCTGCAGTGTAGTGTATAGCTAAAAAGATTCCTGTTACAATTTGAATTGATAAACATAGTCCTAGAAGTGATCCAAAATTTCATCATGCTGAAATATTCGAAGGTGAAGGTAAGTCAATAAGGGATGAATTGATAATTTTAATTAAAGGATGAGTGTTTCGAATGGGTTTAAACATTAAAATTTTTGTCGTAAGGGCCCTTCTTGAGGATTAGTAATTTTTACAATTGCAATAAGAGTAACAAATAAGTAAATTATTAATATTAATAGTATAAAATTAGAAGGATAGTTAAAATATTTGGATAAAGGTAATTTTCATATTTCTGAAAAATTAAGAGTGAAAATGTCTATGTTGCTAATATTGTTATAATGTGAAAATTTTTCTATAAAAATTATTGTAATTATTATTAATATCAGTAATCTAAAAAATATTACTATTAAGTAATTAGAGTAGTTAAATTTTTCATTAGAAGCAATTCTAGTTATATAGATAAATAGAACTAATATTCCTCCTACTATAATTAAGAATAAAATATAAGAAAATCAAAAGTTTAGATTTGAAAGTCCTGAGATTAAGGAAATAGTAATTCTTTGTATTAAAAGAATAAATCCCATAGTTAAAGGGTGGGTAGAAAAAAAAAATAAGAAAGATAATATAATGGAAATTGTTAACAATAATATAGAAATACAGAGAATAGTTTATAAAAAATTTAAGTTTTGGAAATTTAAGAAGGGATTTTTCTTTTCTCTGAAGTTTTAAAAGTTGAACTTATTTTTGATTTACAAGACCAATATTTTATTTAAATTATTAAAACTAATGTTAAAATTAATTTCTGGTTTAATTATATTTTTTTGTGGGTTGGTTGTTTTATGTTCAAAACGTAAGCATTTACTATTAATACTTTTAAGATTGGAATTTGTGGTTTTATCATTGTATTTTATAATTATAATTATAATGGAAAACTATAGATATGAATTTTTTTTTAGTATAGTTTTTTTAACTATAAGAGTTTGCGAGGGTGCTTTAGGGCTTTCTATTTTAGTTTCTATAGTTCGTACTCATGGTAATGATTATTTTCAAAGTTTTAATATTTTATGATAAGATTTTTATTTATAATATTATTTATGATTCCTTTAAGATTTTTGAAGAAAAGATTTTGATTAAATCAATTTATTTATTTTATAATAACTTTTCTTTTTTTATTTAAACTAAGTTATAATTATATATTTTTAAGAACTAATAATATTTGAGGTTGAGACATACTTTCTTATATAATAGTTTTACTTAGAATGTGAATTTGTTCTTTAATAATTCTAGCTAGATATAAATTGAAGAAGACAAATTTTTTTAGAAATTTGTTTTTGTTAGTGATATTAATTTTAATAATATCTCTTTATTTAGCCTTTTCTTCTATAAATTTATTTATTTTTTATTTATTTTTTGAAATAAGATTAATTCCGACTTTAATTTTAATTATAGGTTGAGGATATCAACCTGAGCGTATTCAAGCAGGTGTTTATTTATTATTTTATACTCTTTTTGCTTCTCTCCCTATAATAATTTCCGTTTTTTGAATTTACAAAAAATTTATAAGATTGGATTTTTCTTTTCTTATAATAGATGTACCAAGAATTTTGCTTTATCTTTGTGTTAATTTAGTTTTTTTAATTAAAATACCTATATATTTTTTTCATTTATGACTCCCTAAGGCTCATGTTGAAGCTCCGGTTTCTGGCTCAATAATTTTAGCAGGAATTATATTAAAATTAGGAGGTTATGGAATACTTCGTATAATAAAATTATTTTGTAGAGTAGGATTAAGGATTAATTATTTTTTAATAAGAATTAGAATGGTTGGAGGTATTTTAGTTTCTTTAATTTGTTTACGTCAGATAGATATTAAGGCTTTAATTGCTTATTCTTCAGTGGCTCATATAGGATTAGTTTTAGGGGGTATTTTAACTTTAAGGTATTGAGGATTTTCAGGCTCTTTGGTAATAATGATTGCTCATGGGTTATGTTCTTCTGGTTTGTTTTGTTTAGCTAATATTTCATATGAACGTCTTAATAGACGTAGACTCATATTAAATAAGGGTTTAATAAATTTATTGCCTAGAATATCTTTATGATGATTTTTATTAAGATCTTCTAATATAGCGGCTCCTCCTTCTTTAAATTTATTAGGAGAAATTATACTAATTAATAGTTTAGTGGGTTGGAGGTCTTGAACTATGGGGGGTTTAATTTTTGTTTCTTTCTTTAGAGCTACTTATTCACTATATTTATTTTCTTATACTCAACATGGAAAATTTTATTCTGGAATATATTCATATTCTTCAGGTTCATTACGTGAATTTTTATTAATATTTCTTCACTGATTTCCATTAAATATCTTAGTTCTGAAGAGAGAATTTCTTTCTCTCTTTATTTATTTAAATAGTTTAAATAAAATTCTGAGTTGTGGATTCAGAGATGTATAAGTGATACTTTAAATAATTATTAGAATTTGCTTTATTTTTTTTCTTTTTTTTCTTTTCTTGAGTTTATCTTTTTTTTCTATAAGAATTTATTTTATAAGAATTGATTTAAGATTAATCTTAGAGTTAGAAATAATATCTTTGAATTCTAACTCAGTTTTTATATGTATTTTAATTGATTGAATATCACTTCTTTTTATGAGATTCGTTTTATTTATTTCTTCAATAGTAATTTATTACAGAGAGGAGTATATGAGGGGTGATATTTATATTAATCGATTTATTTTATTAGTTTCAATATTTGTTCTTTCTATAATATTATTAATTATTAGTCCAAATTTAATTAGAATTTTATTAGGATGAGATGGGTTAGGCTTAGTTTCTTATTGTTTAGTAATTTATTATCAAAATGTAAAATCATTTAATGCTGGAATGTTAACTGCTCTTAGAAATCGAATTGGGGACGTAGCTTTGTTAATATCAATTGCTTGAATATTAAATTATGGAAGATGAAATTATGTTTTCTATCTAGATTGTATAAAAAATGATTTTTATATACAATTAATTTCTTTTTTAGTTGTATTAGCAGCTTTAACTAAAAGAGCTCAAATTCCTTTTTCTTCTTGACTTCCTGCTGCTATAGCAGCTCCAACCCCTGTTTCTTCTTTAGTTCATTCTTCTACTTTAGTAACAGCAGGTGTTTATTTATTAATTCGTTTTCATAGATCTTTGGGAGACAGATTATTAATATTTTTATTATTTATTTCAGGAATAACTATGTTCATGGCTGGTTTAGGTGCTAATTTTGAATTTGATTTAAAGAAAATTATTGCTCTTTCAACATTAAGTCAATTAGGTTTAATAATAAGAATTCTTTCTTTAGGGGATTCTATGTTAGCTTTTTTTCATTTGTTAACTCATGCTTTATTTAAGGCCTTATTATTTATATGTGCTGGTTGTATAATTCACAATTTAAATAATTGTCAAGATATTCGTTTTATAGGAGGATTAATTAATTTTCTTCCTTTGACTTGTAGAATATTTGTAGTTTCGAATATAGCTCTTTGTGGGCTTCCTTTTCTAGCTGGATTTTATTCTAAGGATTTAATTTTAGAATACTCTTCGATAAGATTTATAAACATGTATATATATCTTGTTTTTTATGTTTCTACGGGCTTAACTGTTAGTTATACATTTCGTTTATTATATTATACAATTTTTGGAGAATTTAATTTTTATACAAATTTTAGTTTAAGAGATAGAGGTTTTGTAATATTAAAGGGAATAAGAGGTTTAATTTTTTTAGTGATTTTTGGTGGAAGAATATTAAACTGATTAATATTTCCTATTCCTTATTTTATTAATCTTCCTATTATTTTAAAATTAATAACGTTATTTGTAATTTTTATAGGAATATGATTAGGATATGAGTTATCAAAATTTGCTTTGAATTATCAGTTAAATTCTTTAAATTGGTTAAAAATTAGACTATTTTCTTCATCTATGTGAAATATGGTATTTATTTCTACTTCAGGAATTATCCCTATTGCTTTAAAATCAGGTATCTTTTATCATAAAATTATTGATCAAGGATGGTCTGAATTTCTTGGAAGCCAAAATCTTTATAAAAATTTAAGTTATTATTCTTCTTTAAGACGGATTTTTTCTGATAATAGATTAAAAATTTATTTATCAATATTAATAATTTGGTTAATTTATTTACTTTTTATATTATTTTACTTAAGTAGCTTATAAAGAGTTTAACATTGAAGATGTTACGGAGATATTTTATCCTTAAGTAATTTATAAGAAAAAGCTTCTAACTTTACAATGAAAATGTAATATTTTATTAAACTATATAAATAGAAATATTAACGGAGTTTCACCGCTAAAATAAAAGTTAGAAGCTTTTTCTTAATATCTTATATTTCTTTAATTGGGATTTTATTTCCAATAATATCATTAACAGTGATATACCTCTGGCTTGGTTTCAATTAAAAATAAGGATGATTTAACATCAAGGATTAGGTCGAAACTAATTACAATTTTTGCTTCTTATTTAAGATAAATCAGTTTATCTGATATTTTTTAAATGCAAATTAAATGTTTGAAACTTTTATCCTAGATTCTTCATGTTAATGCTCCTTGGTTTCACTCATGATAAACTCCAATAAGAAGGATAATAATGAAAAATAGTATAATAAAAGAATAATTAATTAAGTTAATTATATTAATAGAAAAGATTAGGGGCAGAAGAAGTGTAATTTCAACATCAAAAATTAGAAAGATTACGGCAATTAAGAAGAATTGTAGTGAAAATGGTATTCGAGCTGAAGATTTAGGATCAAATCCGCATTCAAAGGGTGAGTTTTTTTCACGATCAGAAAAAGTTTTTTTAGATAAAATAGAAGCTAAGGCTATAACTAGAGAAACAATAATAAATAGTAATATTGCTGTATTTATTAAAAAAAAAATTATTTATACTAAAATTAGATCTTTTGATTGGAAGTCAAATGTAATGTTTATACTATATAAATATCTACCTCATCAATAAATTGAAATATAGAGAAATAATCAAACGACATCTACAAAGTGTCAATATCAAGCTGCAGCTTCAAAACCAAAGTGATGGTTAGAAGAAAAGTGATTTAGAAATTGACGAATTAAACAGATTAGAAGAAATGTTGTTCCAATAATTACGTGAAGTCCGTGAAATCCAGTAGCTATAAAGAATCTTGATCCATAAACAGCGTCTGAAATATTAAATGGGGCTTCATAGTATTCATAGGCTTGAAGTAGAGTAAAATAAATTCCTAATGTAACAGTAAGAATTAATCCTTGGAGAGCTTGGCTATAATTATTTTCTATTAAAGCATGATGTGCTCATGTAACTGTAATTCCTGATGTAAGAAGAATTAATGTATTTAGTAGAGGGATTTGAATTGGATTAAATGAAGAAATATTAAAAGGAGGTCAGTTTATTCCAATTTCTACAGAAGGTGATAAACTTCTATGGAAAAATCCCCAGAAGAAAGAGATAAAGAAGAATACTTCTGAAATAATAAATAGAATTATTCCTCAACGAAGTCCAAGGGTTACTTTAAATGTATGAAGTCCTTGTAAGGTTCCTTCACGAATAATGTCTCGTCATCATTGAAATATAACTATGAAGGTCAATATTAATCCAATGAAAAAGAGAGAGGGATTAAATTGATGGAATCATTTGATTAATCCAATTATTAGGACTAATGCTCTGATTGCTCCATAAAGAGGTCATGGTCTAATATCCACTAAGTGATAGGGGTGATTTTTATGAGATCTCATTAGTTTACTTCTCTAGAATAGAGGGCTGTAAGAACAGCAAATACGTAAGATTGAATAATTGAGACAGCGAATTCTAAGGTAAATAATGCTAATTGAACTAAAATTAAAAAGTTAATTAGAAATAATGATAAGGATCTTCCAGTCCCACTTAGGAAGGTGATTAAAAGATGTCCGGCTACTATATTAGCTGCTAATCGTATAGCAAGTGTTCCGGGCCGGATAATATTTCTGATTGTTTCAATACAAACTATAAATGGTATAAGGACTGGAGGAGTCCCTTGAGGAACTGTATGAGCAAGTATATGAATAGTGTTATTGATATAACCAAAAATTATGAAACTAATTCAAAGTGGTAAGGCTAATGTTAGAGTTAAAGTTAGATGTCTTGTTCTTGTAAAAATATAAGGAAATAAACCTATAAAATTATTATAGAGAACAATAGAAAATAGTCTTACAAAAATAAGAGTTCTTCCATTTATCTTAGGGTTACCTAATAAGATTTTGAATTCTAGGTGAAGAGTTCTTAGAATTTTATTTCATAAAAAATAGAATCGTGATGGAATAAGTCAAAATAATTGAGGAATAAAAATTAATCCGATAAAGGTTCTTAATCAGTTTAATTGTATATTAAAATTAGTAGAGGGGTCAAAAGTAGAAAAAAGATTTATTATCATTTTCAGTTAATTTTATTTGTTAATTTAATTCTTTCAGATTTTTGAGGTAGATCCAATGAAGAGTAATAATTTAAGATGAAGAATAAAACAAAAATAATTGAAAATAAAATTATTAGAATTAATCAATAAAGAGGGGCTATTTGAGGAATGTAAAAATTACTTAAATTAAGTAATTTTAGCCTGACAAGCTAATGTTATTTTTTAACTAAATTTTTCATTAGAAGTAGTTGCTAATTTACTATAAGATGGTTTAAGAGACCAGTGCTTGCTTTCAGCCATCTAATGACTTAGAACATATTGTTTTTACTCAGTTAATAAAACCTTGAATTCTGATTCTTTCTAATACAATAGGTATGAATCTGTGATTTCTTCCGCAAATTTCTGAACATTGACCAAAGAATAATCCTGATCGGTTAATAAGGAATCTTAGTTGATTTAATCGTCCTGGTGTTGCATCAATTTTCACTCCTAAGGAAGGAATAGTTCAAGAGTGAATAACGTCAGCTGCTGTAACTAATAATCGAATTTGGGAATTGTAAGGAAGGGCTATACGATTATCAACATCTAATAGACGAAAATTAAAGTTTTCTGAATCTTGGGATGTTATGTATGAATCAAATTCAAAATTTTTAAAGTCTGAATATTCATATGATCAAAATCATTGATGTCCAATAGATTTGATTGAAACTAAGGGGTTATTAATTTCATCAATTAAGTAGAGAAGTTGAAGGGAGGGAAGAGCAATAAAGATTAATGTTCCTGCAGGAATAATAGTTCAGATTAGTTCAATTGTTTGTCCTTCAAGAAGGAATCGATTTGTGTAATCATTTGAAAAAAGATTAGATATAAGATATCCTACTAGGATAGTAATAATTAGTAGAATTGAAAGTGTATGATCATGGAAGAAAATTAATTGTTCTATTAAAGGAGATGATCTGTCAAGAGATAAAGTCTGAGCTCAGGCTGCTATTTCTAAAAAAAGTTAATACTTTATATATGGGGTTTAAGTCCATTACACTATTCTGCCATATTAGAAATATGTTAATATTGGTAACTCAGAATATCTGTGTTCAGCTGGAGGTGAAGATTGAAGTCATTCAATAGACGTAGGAAGATTATAAGGTGAAAGTCTTTTTCGTAGGGAAATAAATCTTTCTCAAATGATTACAATTAAGAATATTCTTGCTAAGAATGAAATTAATGATCCTAGAGATGAGATAATATTTCAGCACAGATAGGCATCAGGATAGTCAGAGTATCGTCGAGGTATACCTCTTAATCCTAAAAAATGTTGGGGAAAGAAGGTTATGTTTACTCCAATGAATATGATTACAAATTGGATTTTCAAGAGTTTATTATTTAAGGTTAGTCCTGTAAACAGAGGATATCAATGAATAAATCCTCCTATGATAGCAAATACTGCACCTATAGATAAAACATAATGGAAATGGGCAACAACATAATAAGTATCATGAAGAATAATATCAATAGATGAATTAGCAAGAATAACCCCAGTTAATCCTCCAATAGTAAAAAGGAAAACGAATCCTAAAGCCCAGAGTATAGCGGGTGAATAGTTAATTTGTGTTCCATGTAAGGTAGCTAGTCAACTAAAAATTTTAATTCCGGTAGGAACAGCAATAATTATAGTTGCTGAAGTGAAATAGGCTCGAGTGTCTACATCTATTCCTACTGTGAATATATGATGTGCTCAAACAATAAATCCTAGAAGGCCAATAGCTAATATAGCATAAATTATTCCTAGAGAACCAAATGTTTCTTTTTTTCCTCTTTCTTGTCTAATAATATGAGAGATTATTCCAAATCCTGGGAGAATTAAAATATAGACTTCTGGATGTCCAAAGAATCAGAATAAATGTTGGTATAGAATTGGATCACCCCCTCCTGCTGGGTCAAAAAATGATGTATTTAAATTTCGATCTGTTAGAAGTATAGTAATTGCGCCTGCGAGAACAGGTAGAGATAATAAAAGGAGAAGAGCTGTAATGGCTACTGATCAGACAAAAAGAGGTATACGATCAAAAGTTATTCCTGCTGATCGTATATTAATTACTGTTGTAATGAAATTAACAGCTCCTAGAATAGAGGAAATTCCTGCTAAATGTAGACTAAAAATTGCAAGATCGACAGAGGCTCCGCTATGAGCAGTATTAGCAGCTAATGGGGGATAAACTGTTCATCCTGTACCTGCTCCATTTTCTACTACTCTACTTATAAGAAGTAATATTAGTGAGGGTGGGAGAAGTCAAAATCTTATATTGTTTATACGAGGGAAAGCCATATCAGGGGCACCAAGTATTAAAGGTACTAATCAGTTTCCGAATCCACCTATTATAATAGGTATAACTATAAAGAAAATTATAACAAATGCATGGGCTGTAACAATTACGTTGTAAATTTGATCATCTCCAATTAAGGAACCAGGATTACCTAGTTCTGCTCGAATTAGAAGTCTTAGAGCTGTTCCTACTATTCCTGATCATGCTCCGAAGATAAAATATAGAGTTCCAATGTCTTTATGATTTGTTGAAAATAGCCATTTATTCGTTGAAGTGGCTGAGTTATAAGCGGTAAATTGTAAATTTATGAACGAGAATTATTCTCCTTTAACAGGTCTTATATTCAAAAATGATTTTAAATTGCAAATTTAAAGGTGAGGGTTCTCTAAGGCTTAAAGAGAACCTTTATTTACAGCTTTGAAGACTATTAGTTTATTTAACTTAAATCCTTAAATTCAATTAAGGATTATAGTACAATAAATTAGTCTTGAAAGACTGATGAAATTTAGGATAATAATAATTTTATTAAAGAAATTTCTGTTTTCAGAAAGGAGAGAAGTTTCAGTTGTTCTTAGTAGAAGGGATGTAAAGGTAACTCGAATATAGAAAAATAATGTAATAAGAGTAAAAATAATTATAATAAGGGCTAGAGTAATAAGATTACTTTCAACGAGTGCTTGAATAGTTATTCATTTAGGAAGAAACCCTAAGAATGGAGGAAGTCCTCCTAGGGATAGAAAATTTAAGATAAAGAATAGCTTTACTGTTTTATTAGAGTTTAGAGAGGAGAAAAGTTGCTTAATATAAAAAACATTTAGTAATCCGAAGATTAGAATAATATTTACGGTAATTAATGAGTAAATTAAGAAGTAGTAAATTCAAATATTTTGAAAAAAAATTATTGACGAAATTATTCATCCAATGTGATTAATAGAAGAGTAGGCTAAAATTTTACGTAGACTAGTTTGATTTAGTCCGACGATTCCTCCAATTAATATACAAAAAATGATAATAAATCTTAAGAAATTCTTTAAACTTATATTATATATTAACAAGGCTATAGGGGCAATTTTTTGCCAAGTTAATAAAATAAATGAATTAAATCATCTTAATCCTTCAATAACTTCTGGAAATCAAAAATGGAATGGGGCGGCTCCTATTTTTGTTAGAAGAGAAGAATTTAATATAAGAAGAAGGGGATACTCTAGATTTTTTTCGTATTGAATATTGACTTTTGATATAATAAGAATGATAGAAAATAATAAAATTGCTGATGCAACTGCTTGGGTAATAAAATATTTTAGGGATGCTTCAGTTGAAAATAGATTTTTATTATTATTTATTAGGGGGATAATAGATAATAAGTTAATTTCCAGGCCTAGCCATATTCCTATTCAAGATGTTGCTCTAATTGAAATTATTGTTCCTAATAGTGTAGAAAGAATAAATAGAATTTTATAAAAATTTATAATTAAAAAGAAAAGGATTATGACCTTTATATGCGGGGTATGAACCCACAAGCTTAATTAGCTTATCTTTTTATGCCTTAGTATATGATGTATAAAAGTTTTTGATACTGGAGGAAACAGTTTAATTCTGTTAGGTGTAATGAAGGTGATTACTCACGTGGCCTACCCTATCAAGATAATCCTTTCCTCAGGCACTTCATT